TTCCCATAGCAAATCTAGGAACAAGAAGAGTGAATCGGAAATATCGACAAAGTCTTTCGAAGTCCAAAGAAATGAAATTAAAAAAAGGAGGTGGGTGAACTGTTCTAATTCAAATTTCATCTCTATCGAATTTGAATATCAGAATAGCGGATATAGTCATAATTAAATGGGTCAGGTCCACTTACTTTTTCTTTTGTTGATTTCGAATCTTTCCAATGGATTTGATTGGTATAATGGAAAATAGGGAGCTTTGGTGATTCAAGAGGCGGCTTATGATTATTCATAATAATGAAAATTTACCGAGCCAATGTTCCACTTTCTAACTAGAATATACTTATACTCTAACTCAGTATAATGATAACGTATTATCCGGTTAGTTCCTTTTGGATTTGAAATACAAAAAAATATCTCTATTTTCTGAATATTATGACTGGACTTTTATGAAAAAAAGAAAAGCCCCTTATCGGATTTGAACCGATGACTTACGCCTTACCATGGCGTTACTCTACCACTGAGTTAAAGGGGCTTATTTGATTTAAATCCCGAACGAGTCACTATGTAAATAAAATCTCTATATGCACATAGATTATATACACTAGATTTATTTTAACTAGATTTTATTTAGTAGATTTATATAGAGAATGTCGATTCTAATGAACGATTCATGAATATGACTGACGAATCCAAAAATTATATACAATTCTGAAAAACGGAAAGATCCCTCGGATCTAATCATTCCATTATATTGACAATTTCAAAAAACTGATCATACTATGATCATAGTATGAGAGCGGTTGGGCAAGTCGGCCCCCATCGTCTAGTGGTTTAGGACATCTCTCTTTCAAGGAGGCAGCGGGGATTCGAATTCCCCTGGGGGTAGGGTACTACGAAAGGAAATTGATCATGGATTACCAATAAGCCTAAAATTGATTCTTCCTGGGTCGATGCCCGAGCGGTTAATGGGGACGGACTGTAAATTCGTTGGCAATATGTCTACGCTGGTTCAAATCCAGCTCGACCCCAAAATTAGCCAATCTACCACGAGACGGTATAAACCCCCTTGTCCTTCAGAAATACCCCAGACGAAGATAAAAAAGAATCCAATTTTCTGCTAGATCCCTTATTTCCCTGGGATTGTAGTTCAATTGGTCAGAGCACCGCCCTGTCAAGGCGGAAGTTGCGGGTTCGAGCCCCGCCAGTCCCGACAGATCCAATATCCAATAAATACATCAATTCATTTTTCCCTTTCTATGAAGTAACTAGAAAAGGGTGTCGGGGGGCATACTTTCATTCCCAAAGCAAAAAGGAGTCTTTATTTCTTTTTTCTTTCCTATTTTTTTTTCCCTTTTTTTTTAATTTGAAGGGCCCATCGAAGAAATCCCAAACCCTAAAATAGTGAATTTGATGAATATTAGATCTTTTATACCGGCCTCATCTTTATCAAACCTCTTTATCTTCCAAAAAATCACAGTAAAAAAAGGAGTTTCGAACTTAACTCTTTTTTTTTTTTCATTTCGCTTTTCTTCTTTGTTTAGGTTTGTAACTATGTGATTAATCGAAGTGGAAAGGCAATCTGATCATCCTTCATCAGATGACGGATGATAAATAAAGGAATTGTGGATTGATTGGGTCAGCAATCCAAATTTGGATTCGGTATGGATAAAAGAACTTCCTATGTTATACTATTCAAGTCTCGACGATGAATTGATTTGATAGATCAGATATTGTTATTCATGATATTGATCCGATTCAAGATCATCGAGAGGTAATTCATTCATTGAATTTACAGACGAAAGATTTATCATCTCTAGGGGATTAAATCCCGAGTTATTGCGAAGTAAAAAAACCGATGAGATTATGGAAGTAAATATTCTTGCATTTATTGCTACTGCACTATTCATTCTAGTTCCTACCGCTTTTCTACTTATCATTTACGTAAAAACAGTCAGTCAAAATGATTAATTCAATTGAATTTGAAAATTCATTTGAATGAACCTTCTGAGTTCTTATCAAAAATTGACGAAGTCAAATGAAAAGGATTCCAATTTCACATCTTAACTTAAATGAAATGAACAGACTATAATCGGCAGTATTCTAAGAGATAGATAGTATGAAATAGATGAATCTTTCTTTCTACCATACTATCTATCTCTTAGTCTATAAACTTAGACTATAAAGTTGTAATCTAGAATAAATATAAAGTTGTAATCTAGAATAAAGATAAAGGCTTAAGTTTCTATAGATCAATCTACAATATTCTCTTCATATATGTGTATATTAATTCCATATATTGTATGGAATTGACATAACACCCAATTTGCTACATCTATTTGTTCCGATGAATCGGAAACAATTCTTCTCTTAGGATTCGAATTCCTTTCCTGTTACTAATAAGGAAGAGTAAACCTTACCGATTTTTATTTAACGCCCGAACCAGGATATGAAATAAGTCGATAAAGCATAAATCGCCTTTCGAAAATTCGAAACCAGGCGTTAAATGTCCAATATGTGACTCGCCCGAGACAAGATCTTATTATTGCATAGTCTTTCGTTAGACAACCACTATCTCTCTATCATTTCTCATAGAAAGTGCGGTGCGTATACACTTAACAAAACGACTTCTTCTTTGAAGAGTAAAGAGGGAAAGAAATCAAAAAAAAAAGGTCCGGTCTTCCTCAGTATCCATCTATAAAGATAGTAAGAGCCCATTCCATTGATTGAAATAGAAAATTTCGGAAGAATTTTAGGTTGGAATCAATTTCCAATCATCTGAATCCCTTTCTTTTCGAAATACAAACACGGGAATCGCTGAAATATCTCTTTGATTGAAAGAGTATGATTCATATCCTAGATTACTCCATTGGAGTCCAATGGGATTCGAAATGCAGATTCTTTTTAATAGTTCAAAACGCGTTGCAGAACGATCTATAAAACAATTGATACGGTTTGATTCCTCAACTCAATTAGTAGTACTTCTAGAGCCCACTTCTTCCCCACACTACGAGTGAAAGGGAAAATGTAAAGACTACCATTAAAGCAGCCCAAGCGAGACTTACTATATCCATGTGAATTATGTCCCCTATCTCTATAAATACGAAGGAATTATTCCATTATTCTTCACTAATAATAGTGGAATCAATGGCGCAGAGTCAAAAAGGGATTCTGACCTAACACTATTGAGAAACCAATCCAATAAATCGATTATGATTTCGAATCGGGAAAGATTAAACACAAGCAAAATACGTAGTAACATTCTAAGGGAATGGGAACATGTAGGAATAAGAATAATAAGCCCTATTCTTTTTTTGTTTTGCTTCGTAAGTAAAAACAGAAGGGGGGAAATCACTAAAAAAGAGAAATCACTATCTATTACAGACCTCTATTTCCCCATTTGATCTAATCCGTACCCCCCTTTCCCGATTATCGCTCTGAAAGAGGGGGCTTGACTAGGGGTTGCCGAAAAGAAATTCTTTCTTTTTGACCCTTTTTCTATAAAAGTCAATTATTCATCCAATCTAATATGGATACCTGAGCACTCAGAGATTCGCGCGAGTCCGTCGTATATAAAGCAACTTTCGCCCCTTTCCAAAACTAGTAATTGAATTTCCTATCAGGCTCTACAATTTGATTCAAGATCCCGTCATTAGACACTCCCTTAGTAATAGAAGGGAATCGTGAAGTCTTGATAACCCCTCTACCAGTAGATTAGAATATTTCCTTGAATCCTAGATGGAGGATTCACAATCTTTTCTTTTAGAAAACCTTCAGACCGCATGCTTAGAATCAAACAAAGTATCAACAGTCGGTTTCCTCGGCCTCTACCGGGGAAGAATTCTGCGAGTTATATCAGCAAAACAGAAGAGATTTCGAGTTTTTTGTTGATCAGGCGACACCCGGATTTGAACTGGGGAAAAAGGATTTGCAGTCCCCCGCCTTACCACTCGGCCATGCCGCCAAAATGATACAAAATAGATGAAAATTTTCCCGGATTACTGAATTTTTATTGTACTTGCACTCCTGTTTTCCTTAATCCTTGTCCTAAAAGACACACCCCCTTTTGATTGCATTTGATCCATCCCTTCGATTGATTGTATAGTATCTGAAACTACACAATGCTAAAAACATTCTCTCGCTTTTCTATTGAGAAATCAAATGGGTATTTTCAGCCGACAAATTTGAACCATTAACTATTGACTGCTTACTTCGAATTCATGAACGATTCTGGGATTTGAATCTCAAATTGTGTTTTCCTAATGACATAAGAAAATACAAATTGAGACAGAACTAATCAGTATTGATTTTTTCAATCAAAAAATCCTTCTCAATTGCAATTATAACAAAACAGATGAGTATATGTAAACCCCAGAACATAAATTGTTACACAGATATCTATTATTTAGATATGTTGTCGATAGGGAATTATCATAAAATTATCCTACTTCACTTTTGCATTGAATAGAAATTCTCTTTTGATAGAGCACGACCCGGGCTATCCCGAATAGAACCGGCAATAAAAGAGAAGTCGGATATTATAGCGATCTGCATACGTGTTTAATAAATGCAACCCTTCTTATACACTTCAAATCGTATTCTACTCAAAAATCAGTAAGGTACAAATATCTCTCTTCTCTGCGAATCTGAACAACGAAATCCCTAACATAAAGTCGGTTAAGTGCTAAAAAAATGGATTCTATCTGGTTTTTTTGTCTTTATCTCCCAAATACCGAATCCTTTTATTTTTTTTCAAATTCGAATATGGAATATCATAATAATGGTATAATTTGAATCATTTTTTTTTGTTTTGCTATTCTATACAAAACCCTATGGCCTTAATAAGTCTAAGTGACAGAATTCTGTTTGTAGGCTTGTTTTATCAATTCCTTTCCATTTGGATCTGTTGCAACTTCCAATTTAAGTAGAAAATTCTCTTTATTCCTCCGTTCATACATTTCATTCCAAATAGGGAGTTGAGTAAAATTTCATGTGATTCAGTAAACAGA